ANNAANNTNATTGTTCAAGCTCGAAGAAAGAGTCCACAAAATTTTAATTATCAAATGAGACTAGTAGTTAATCTGTTAAAGGATACAAAATACATAATTTAAAGGCATTTTATTTGCCCCCTTTTTTTTCCGTAAAATTAAAGTGTTGGATATCATAGCATTTCCTACAAATAGCTTTTATTGTAATGGAAGACAAACAATTAGTTACAAAACAAATTGGGTAATGATTCTAAATAACCGAATTACAATAAATAGTTTTAGTTATGGGCTTTATGATTCATATCAAATACTGTTTTTGGTATAATTATTTATCCTTGTTCTATAGATATAAAAAAATTATTGTAATACGTAATAATTAAAATGAAAATTAGAATTTTCATTTTTTATCTTCATAAAATTTTATTTTAAAATTTGAATTTAATATTAATAATTCAGTATTAATAAAATTAAATACGTATTTTTTTTTTTCACTAGTGACTTATTTATATCATTTGACCAATTAGAACCTCTTGATTTTAAATATTTGAAGTAGTTTGGAAAGATTCAGAATAATTAAGGCTAGAAAATTCTATTTAAGTTTTATTTTATATATCTTAATCTTAATTTTTTTTTATTAACCGACCCCTTTCAAAAGAAAAGAAATAAGAACCGGTGACTCAGAAACAATTAATTAAGATAAATTTTTTTTTTTTTTTNATTATGGAATATACATATCAATATTCATGGATTATACCTTTCATTCCACTTCCAGTTCCTATCTTAATTGGAACAGGACTTCTACTTTTTCCAACGGCAACAAAAAATCTTCGCCGTATGTGGGCTTTTCCTAGTGTTTTATTATTAAGTATAGTTATGGTTTTTTCAGCCCTTTTTTCTATTCAGCAAATAAATAATAATTCTGTCTATCAATATGTATGGTCTTGGACCATCAATAATGATTTTTCTTTAGAATTTGGCTGCTTGGTTGATCCACTTACTTCTATTATGTCGATATTAATCACTACTGTTGGAATTATGGTTCTTATTTATAGTGACAATTATATGTCTCATGATCAGGGATATTTGAGATTTTTTGCTTATATGAGTTTTTCCAATACTTCAATGTTGGGATTAGTTACTAGTTCTAATTTGATACAAATTTATATTTTTTGGGAATTAGTTGGAGTGTGTTCTTATCTATTAATAGGTTTTTGGTTCACACGACCCAGTGCCGCGAATGCTTGTCAAAAAGCGTTTGTAACTAATCGTGTCGGGGATTTTGGTTTATTATTAGGAATTTTGGGTTTTTATTGGATAACAGGTAGTTTCGAATTTCGGGATTTGTTTGAAATATTCAATAACTTGGTTTATAATAATGAAGTTAATTTTTTATTTGTTACTTTATGCGCCTTCCTATTATTTGCCGGCGCTGTTGCTAAATCCGCCCAATTTCCCCTTCATGTATGGTTACCTGATGCCATGGAAGGGCCTACCCCCATTTCGGCTCTTATACATGCCGCTACTATGGTAGCAGCAGGAATTTTTCTTGTAGCTCGGCTTCTTCCTCTTTTCATAGTTATACCTTACATTCTAAATCTAATAGCTTTGATAGGTATAATAACATTATTTTTAGGAGCCACTTTAGCTCTTGCTCAAAAAGATATTAAGAAAAGCTTAGCTTATTCTACAATGTCTCAATTGGGTTATATGATGTTAGCTCTAGGTATGGGGTCTTATCGAGCTGCTTTATTTCATTTGATTACTCATGCTTATTCGAAGGCATTGTTGTTCTTAGGATCTGGATCAATTATTCATGCGATGGAAGCTATTGTTGGATATTCTCCAGATAAAAGTCAGAATATGGTTCTTATGGGCGGTTTAAGAAAACATGTACCAATTACAAAAACTTCTTTTTTATTGGGTACACTTTCTCTTTCTGGTATTCCACCCCTTGCTTGTTTTTGGTCCAAAGATGAAATTCTTAATGATAGTTGGTTGTATTCA